TCTCAGTCTAATTCACTGAAATTCCATCCAGTAGAACAGAAGAATTATAAATCTCCAAAATAATAGATAGGAATACCGCAAATAGAGCCATTGCAACACCCATCAAAGGGGTCGTTCCCCATCCAGGAGCTACTTTACCATATTCGGAATTCAATGGTTTCAATAACTTCCCTACAGTAGTGCTTCTTGGACCAGATCTAGAACTATCCTCAACAGTTTGTGTAGCCATAAATCTTATTTTGTATTCATTACGATCTGTTGACTTTGTATACCATTCCGTTGTAAATAAATGATCTTAGCATAGATCCGGTGTGGTCTTTCAATTCTATAATAATGGAAACAGCAACCCTAGTCGCCATCTTTATATCTGGGTTACTTGTAAGTTTTACTGGGTATGCTCTATATACTGCCTTTGGGCAACCCTCTCAACAACTAAGAGATCCATTCGAGGAACACGGGGACTAGTTGACGTAATCAGCCTCCAAATATTTGGAGGCTGATTACGTCAATGAAAATAATGAAAAATTATTTCATTTTTTAGTTGAAATTTTAGGTGGTTCCCGAAAAAAAATAGCGAAAAAAATTATCCCTAAAGTGGATACTAAGAGAAATGTATAAACCAATGCTTCCATAAATTTGATCGTGGTTTACAATTATAGCTTTCATACCTGTTTTGTTTACTTGGGAGTATCCCTCTGGATAAAGACAGAAAAAGAGTCAAAGAAATGGCAGCGATTTAAATCAAGATTCCTACAGTACCCTACCTATTAAATAAAATAATAAACAGAAACTAGAAGAAAAAAAGCAATGTTGCATCAGACTGCTTGTCGTTTTGTAGTTGGATCTCCAAGTTTTTGGAATGCCCCAAATTCCACTTGAGCATCCAAATCTGGATCAATACCAGCAAAAACATCTCTGAAGAGGGTTCTAGCACCATGCCAAATGTGTCCAAAGAAGAAAAGTAGAGCAAACGAAGCATGTCCAAACGTAAACCAACCTCTTGGGCTGCTACGAAAAACACCATCGGATTTCAAAGTCGCACGATCTAATTCAAAAATCTCACCCAATTGAGCCCGTCTAGCATATTTTTTCACAGTTGCGGGATCACTATAACTCACTCCATTGAGTTCACCACCATAAAACTCAACAGTTACACCTACTTGTTCGACACTATATTTTGATTCTGCCCTTCTAAACGGGACGTCGGCTCTAACAATTCCGTCTCCGTCTACCAAAACAACCGGAAAAGTTTCAAAAAAAGTAGGCATACGGCGTACAAAAAGTTCACGCCCTTCTTTATTCCTAAAGACGGGGTGGCCCAACCATCCAACAGCTATTCCATCCCCATTGTCCATTGAACCTGCTCGGAATAACCCCCCTTTTGCTGGATTATTACCAATATAATCATAAAAAGCTAATTTTTCAGGAATTTTAGCCCAAGCTTCTGATAAACTTTGATTTTCAGCCAGTCCAGCACTAACTCTTCGATATATTTCTTGTTGAAAGTATCCCTGATCCCATTGATAACGAGTAGGACCAAATAATTCGATAGGAGTAGTTGCAGAACCATACCACATAGTTCCAGCAACAACAAAAGCTGCAAAAAAGACAGCAGCAATACTACTGGAAAGAACGGTTTCAATATTGCCCATACGTAATCCTTTGTATAGACGTTGAGGCGGACGAACACTAAGATGGAATAGGCCCGCTAATATACCCAACGTCCCTGCTGCAATATGATGAGAGGCTATTCCTCCCGGAACAAAAGGGTCAAAACCCTCCACGCCCCACGCCGGGTTTACGGGTTGGACCTTTCCGGTTAGTCCATAAGGGTCGGATACCCATATTCCAGGACCATATAATCCTGTTACATGAAATGCGCCAAAACCGAAGCAAGCCACTCCTGAAAGAAATAAATGAATTCCAAAAATCTTGGGCAAATCCAAAGAAGGTTTTCCTGTACGTTCATCACAAAAAATTTCTAGATCCCAATATACCCAATGCCAAATAGCTGCCAAGAAGCACAAACCAGAAAACACGATATGTGCTCCGGCTACCCCTTCGTAACTCCAAAGACCCGGATTCGTTATAGTCCCTCCTGTAATATTCCAACCGCCCCACGAATTGGTTATTCCTAAACGAGTCATGAAAGGTATAACGAACATACCTTGTCTCCACATTGGATCAAGAACGGGGTCGGAGGGATCAAAAACTGCTAATTCATATAGAGCCATCGAACCAGCCCAACCAGCAACCAGAGCAGTATGCATTATATGAACAGAAAGTAAACGACCGGGATCATTCAATACAACAGTATGAACACGATACCAAGGCAAACCCATGGAAATACCCCTTTATCAACGAAAAATAGACACTATGTAACTTTATTGCATTGGAAAAAACTATGCTACGTACCCCCCTTTTTAGGTAATTATTTCGGAGAAAGGATTAATATTTGTTCTATTCTGTTAGTAATAATGGAACAATTCAATTCATAGAAAAAAGGGAAGCGGATCTATTCTATATCCGATAAGTACCAATATGCAATGGGGGTGAATCCTATTTTATATGAACCAAGATAGCTATTATTGTTGATCATTCAGAAGCCCGTTCGTAAAAAATTTCCTTTAGTTTTATTCATTCTCTCTTACTTTACTTTTATTTTATATTTTATTTTAGCTTATTCAACTTATGTATTAAATATCATTAATTTAAATATGATTAATAAAGTAGGAAAAAAGGATAATAGTATTAAAAACCGAAACCCCAATTTTACGTTTCCACATCAAAGTGAAATAGAGAACTTCATTCTCTTTTTTTTTCATTTCATGCCTATTGGCGTTCCAAAAGTACCTTTTCGAAGTCCTGGAGAAGGAGATACATCTTGGGTTGACATATAGTGCGACTTGTCAGATATATCGGGCTATATGGGATTTCCCCATTTTCTCCCTCGATCGAGATATCCTCTGTTTCGCTCAAAAAGATTGATTGAATTTTCAAAAATTTGTAACGCGAAGCGCAAAAAATAAAGTGGAATTAAATGCAGGGAGTATTTAAATTGATATTAGATTATCAAAATTTTTTTATGGTTTACGTGATCGGACTAATAAAATGAAGTATCCAGGCTCCGTTTAGCAAAAACCCAATTGATAATTAATATATAATATTTTTATAATTACTACTTATATGATATGCAAAATTATGATAAAAATTCTATAAAAAAATTGAAACAGGGCGATCTAAAACTGTTGCTCAAATCAAATAATATAATTCAAAATTTGTTGACTATTTGACAGAAGACATGTGAAAGAAATGAATTGAAAAAAAAAAGAAGGAGTAGTAAAAAAAGACGCGGTATTTGGTTCATTTGTCCTATATGTGCAAATCAAAATCGGGCAAATTTTTCCTTTTACTCGGGGTAGAGCATAAACCTAAAAAATGGAATAAAAAAAGGAAGAAGCCCGTTCAGGAACAAGAAAAAACCATCGCCATTTCAACTGAATCTCGATGAAAAAAAAATATCAATGAATCAAATGAGTCTGACAGGGTTAATCAATCGTTTTATTAGAGGATTATAATATCTAATACAAGGTACAAGGCACCAAAACTAAATTTCTCTTTTACTTTTGGGAGCAAGCCCTTCCGTTATAAGTTAGAAAGAAAAACCCTCTATGAAAAAAGGGGAGGTTGGAATCGACACATTGATTTTTTCACAATTTTTGTTGAACCGTATGCACCAAAAGGTGCCTGTACGGCTCCTAAGGAATAAAAATTTATCCTAATCAACCGACTTTATCGAGAAAGATTATTTTTTTTAGGCCAAGAGGTTGATACCGAAATCTCGAATCAACTTATTAGTCTTATGATATATCTCAGTATAGAAAAGGATACCAAAGATCTTTATTTGTTTATAAACTCTCCTGGTGGATGGGTAATATCTGGAATGGCTATTTATGATACTATGCAATTTGTGCGACCCGATGTACAGACAATATGCATGGGATTGGCCGCTTCAATAGCATCCTTTATCCTGGTCGGAGGAGCAATTACCAAACGTATAGCATTCCCTCACGCTTGGCGCCAATGAGTTTTTTTTTTTCGAGAAAAAAATACTATGCCTTCGCCATCGTAAATATGAATTAGTTAAGTAATAATAGCATGGCACTTCGAATTCAATATGAAATTTTTTAGATTAAAAAAAAATTCGATTATATATTGAAAGAGTAGTATGAGATAAGGAAGAGGTTTTTCAAATGATATCTTACCTATTCGGGCACATTTCAGCGTCACAAACTTTGTTTTCACACCGTACAAAAAAAAAAAGACACTTTGGGATTGCTGAATCATAGACGAATCAAAAAAATGATATATAAAGCAACGGAACCATCATAGTATTTTTTTAACTCCTAAAAAAAAAAGAAGGATGGTAATTGGATGATTTCTGGATCTGCGTATAATACAACCTATATTTTGTTTTCTTTCGCCAAAAGGAAAGGTCAAAAAAGTCAATTCCATTGTGGAGCCGTATGCAATGCACAAAAAAAGCCTGTACGGTTATTCAATTTTATCTGTTTTTTTTTGTTTTGGTTATCCCGTCTCATTCTGCGAAATAGAAAAACCTTTTCTATTATATCATCAGGGTAATGATCCATCAACCCGCTAGCTCGTTTTATGAGGCACAAACGGGAGAATTTATCTTGGAAGCGGAAGAATTACTAAAACTTCGCGAAACCATCACAAGGGTTTATGTACAAAGAACGGGCAAACCTATATGGGTTGTATCCGAAGACATGGAAAGGGATGTTTTTATGTCAGCAACAGAAGCCCAAGCTCATGGAATTGTTGATCTTGTAGCGGTTCAATAAAAAATAGGAGCGATTTCATGCAAATCTACAATTTCTAATTTTATATCTTTTTAGATTAAAGGTTTAGTTTCATATTCTCTTCAATATAAAAAAATATTGAAGAGAATCTTGAAGAGAAGTAATTCAGAATTAGCCGGTTAGAACTAATCTAAACCAGCCCATTATTTATATGATTCCGTATGCCAACCATTAAACAACTTATTAGAAATACAAGACAGCCAATCCGAAACGTCACGAAATCCCCAGCGCTTCGGGGATGCCCTCAGCGACGAGGAACATGTACTCGGGTGTATGTGCGACTCGTTTAGATCATAGACTGAGACATAAAAAGTAAATTCTTTTTGAAATATCACGGATCAGTACCTGTGAATAAAATAGAATGGACGAACTCGATTCATTATTTAAAAAATATAGATCGTTCATATATTCTATTGTGTCTGAAACTTATGGTTTACATTGGTGCAAATCCAATCAACTCCATTTTTTAGAAAACCCCCAATGATAACAAATGATTATCCATTAAGCGGGGGAAATTCCATTTTTTAGAAAAAAAATTCCACTCTTGAAAGAAAAGAACGGACTAACAGGGTAAATGACCTAATCAATTTTAAAAATGAAATACCGTTACTGTATAAAGGGGATCTCATTGTGAAAGACCTATTACTGGAATATTCATGGGGTAGAGCCAAAGAATGTGAATTGTACAAGTTACCAATAGTATTGATTAATTAAAAGAAGGAGCTCCGGTGTATAGAGAGGACCTCACCGTTTTAGAAGTAACCAGAGAAACGATGGAACCCACTATTTATCCAATTCTATTTTTTTATATCAAGGGAATTTCTCCTTTCAAAGCAAAGGAAAATACCTAGCAAAAAATAGTGGTGGGGAAGGTTAGAGTAGCAAAAGCCATTGGAATTTTTTTTATACATTGGAATAATTCGTTTGGTTATTAATAGACTAGTAAAGGGGAAAAGAATAACTAAAAAAAGAATTAGTTATTCATCAAAGTTTGATTTATTCAATGACTAGAATTAAACGCGGATATATAGCTCGGAGGCGTAGAACAAAACTTCGTTTATTTGCATCAAGCTTTCGAGGGGCTCATTCACGACTTACACGAACTATGACTCAACAGAGAATAAGAGCTTTAGTTTCGGCTCATCGGGATAGGGGTAAAAGAAAAAGAGATTTTCGCCGTTTATGGATCACTCGAATAAATGCTGTAATTCACGAAATGGGGGTATTCTATAGTTATAATCAATTCATACACAATCTGTACAAGAAGCAATTACTTCTTAATCGGAAAATACTTGCACAAATAGCTCTATTAAATAGGAGTTGTCTTTATACAATTTCGAATGACATAAAAAAATAAGGGGATTGGAAGAAATCCACGAAAATATTTGAAATAGAGTTCTAAGGAGAATGAGCTCGGGGAAGGTAGAGTAGAAATTAGTATTATAAAAAAAAGTCGTCAAAATAAAACGAGAGTATATAGTCGCGAAAAAACGAGTTATGCTTTTCGACGATTCTTTTCTTTTTTTTTTTTTTTATGATAGATACAGACGTAACAATCAAATTTTTATTCTTGATTGGATTTTTTGAACAAAACATTAATCTCTTTTTTAATTCCTTCAGATTGGAATTGTTATTAAATTGAAGAATAAGTCTATTTTTTTCTGGTTCTAAGGCTAGTAGTTCTAGGGGTCGACTCACTTCTTTCAAATTGTTTCTGATTATTAAGAAAAGGTAACAAAGATAAAATACGAGCTTGTTTTATAGCAATAGTGATTAATCGTTGTTGTTTTAAAGTCACTCTATTCACCCGCCTAGATAATATTTTTCCTTGTTCACTAATAAATCGACTAATTAAACTCATGTTTCTATAATCAATTCGATCCCCCGATTGGATCGGGGGCAAACGCCTACGAAAAGATCGCTTGGATTTAGTAAAAAGTCGCTTAGATTTATTCATAATTTTTATTTTTATTCCTTATCTCTAAAATCCTATTTTGATCGGATCAAAATAAACACGATTTCTATTTCTATTTCTATATAGAATTAAGAATATAGGATTAGATTTCTTTCTATTGATTTATTTGTTTATATATATATATATGTAATAATATATAGATACTAGCATTATTCCTGTTCTTAAAATAAAAGTTGACATACAAGCACTCAATTTCATCTATTTCTTGATTTCCCCGTGAATTGTATGTTTATAACAATAGGGACAGAATTTTCTCAATTCCAATCGACTAGGGGTGTTATGCCGATTCTTTTGAGTAATATATCTGGAAATTCCCGCGGATTCTTTCTTAATATCATTTCGAACACAACTGGTACATTCCAAAATAATTGTTACTCGAACATCTTTACCCTTGGCCATGAAACCTCCTTTGGATTTATGATTCACCTCAATCTTCTATTTTAATTTTAGGATCCAGAAAGAACAAGAACCAAAAAAATAGAAGCTGTTAACTAAAAAAAATTCTGAAATATTTCGTTGCAATGAATATTTTATTAATTTTTAATTAAATAAAAATAAAATAATAAGTAATACAATGATTTTGTGAAAACTATATTTAAAATCTTTGTACAGTATTTTTTTTTAAGTATCTCATAGGATACTCTTTCCCTAGCAACACTTTTTTTGTTCTATTACTAATTTAATTGGATCCTGAACCCTCGTTTTTATGACCTTTCCCCCCCCCACCTTTTCTAATAAGTTTTTTAGAATAAATTAGAAAAAGTGAGGGGGGGGATTAGTCCCCGATCGTTGATTATATCTCTAAATTTTTCACCCCTTTCTGATGTTAATAACTAGAATGAAAAAAAGGGAAATGTTAATGCATCTGGAAATAAACGATTAATCTCTATTAATAAACCTGCTAACGAACCGAACCATAGAGTACTTAGTACCGGTGCTACGGAAAGATATGTTTTTAGATCTCGCATTTGAAATCCTCCTTCTTTCTTCTTTATTGTATTACATTATATATAGTAATATATATAACTACAGATGTACATGTAATTAAGAAGTTCTTGTATTTGTATACGTAACTTCCGTCCCCCCGCTTTCAAAATTAGAATTTCAATATTGTCTATGTCTACTAGAACGATCTTATAGATTCCATTTGAAAACGTAAACGCCTATTTATGTAAAATTGAAATTGAGAGAATTTTTGTAAAAAAAAAGTAAATTTTTTAATTATATCTTTGTTATCTGATATGAGAAAAAAAAAAAAGACGAAATTAATTTGATATACCAATAAAAAAGAAGAAGGATGTGGAAAACAAGACAGGAATTCTCTACAATGACACTGTAAACCTATTGAAAGGGATGTAGCGCAGCTTGGTAGCGCGTTTGTTTTGGGTACAAAATGTCACGGGTTCAAATCCTGTCATCCCTACCTATTACTGCTCAGAAGAGCAGTAACGAGGTATCTATTTTGATCTATTTTTTTTAATCGGACATACATTTACATTTAATTCTGAAATTTATGATATACTATGTATGATATAGTATATACGTACAAAATCGAGTCGGGTTAAAGAATGCCCTCTTTCTAGCCTTTTCGTTTTTTATAAAAAAAACAAGAAAAACGCTCTTAGTTCAGTTCGGTAGAACGTGGGTCTCCAAAACCCAATGTCGTAGGTTCAAATCCTACAGAGCGTGATTTCACTCTTGTTTATTAGATTGTATCAAAATTCCACTGTTCGCAAATTACTGAGCAGCAATCTTAATTAGACCTCCCGCATAGGAAAGCAAGAAGGAGGTCAGTAAAAAAAACGAGATGTTAATTAATTAAAAGTCCAACTGATCACCACGTCTGTATTGTAAATAAGCAGTTACGAATAATCCAGCCAAAGTAATAGGAATTAGACCTAAGACGATTCCAAATAAAAAAACTTCAATCATTTGAATTTTCTTTTGTTTTCATTTTTGAAAGGGAGAAAAGAGAGGTACTATCTATTCCTAGCTCTTAATCTGTATTGCCAATGAATCTCAATGACCAAAATTGGGTAATTAACACGGTAAGGAACTATCGAACATATGAAATACCACCGAAATCCTTTTTTATAAAAAAATCTGCATTCAATTAATTTCAAATAAGTCGTATTTTGCTTAGACCAATAAATAGAACTGAGGTTATAGTTAAAGCTGCTAGTAGAAAACCGAAATAACTAGTTATAGTAGGCATGAAGGGACTCAATAAAATATGTTTTTTATACATATGTTTCTAAAGTACTTCCCTAAGTTTCAATTGAAATTTTTTTTTAAGAAATAGAGAAAGATAACTAGTTCCAAGAATTAAAAAAATTCAATTGAAAATTTGTGAATTATCAATCATTATAGGTGGTATGAACAAAAATAGAGAAAGATAAAAAGAACTCAATTCATCGTCTTTGGCATCTGCACTATCTCAGGAGTCAGAATTCACGTAACTAATTAATTGAAAAACTCTTTAAGAAATTAATAAAAAAAAAAAAATAATACATAAAAAAAATAACTCTATTATCTAACTTCAGCCAAAACATATAACTTTTTTTGAATTAATATGTAAAAATTTGAAAATAAGTTGTTTGATTCTTTTTTTTTTTTTTTTTTTTAATTGACCTTAGAACCTAGAATACGCCCCTTTCTACTTTTTTTAAATTGAATTTACTTAAATTTGAACTCATTAGATTAAATAGTAGAGCAGTTTTCTTCATTTAATCTATCGAATGAGACTAAAAAGAAAAGAGGTATCCTACACGGAGAACGAGATTAGTCAAAAAAATATTTATTTATTTTAACTAGATTTTAAAAGATAACTAGATTTTTAAAACTTGTACTTAGCAATTTCTATTATCGTTTCCTTTCGAGGTTTTAGGTTTTTTTCTTTCGAGATTATATAGAAAATAGAGTGAAAAACCCATCACCTTTGTAGTTAGTTAAAGAAAGAAAAAAACCTTTGAATTGTGAATTGAATACAACAAAACAATGCACGCATTACAAATATTTAGTATTTTTTTATTATTTTTATTTGTTGTTCTTTTTAATTGATCCAATCCAAAACTATTCTTCTTTTTCTTGTTACTGCAAATTCATTCCTTAAAATGAAACAAAAAGTAAAAGGAGGGGATCA